ATCTCCACGGGCTTATTAGCTAAATGACAATTGGCACATACAATACGCCCAGTTGCTTCTCGTGGATTTTCATAACCCTGCTGTGCAAAAATGGGATATGCACTTGAAATGGATGTCCAAGTTATGATATATATCATAAGCGATACGGAAATAGATCGAGTAATCCGTTCCTTTATCCAAGAAAAAGTATTTCTAGTTTGCATGGTCTAATCATTAATCCCCAAATTTCTACAATAAATTGGGTAGGTTGCTAGTATAGTTCCCTATCCACGATTCTGCTATTTACTGGAATAATATATAGGAAAAATCCCCCCGAAATACAACCGAAATAAGTACGTTTTTCAATGCTTTGTTTATGTACAATTACTACAAAGTAACAAACGTTCTAATCAGATTAGATTAATATCAGTGGATCGTTTATCAGTCATTCATTGAATGATAAATAACTACAAGTGATGGAGATAGACGATTTAAATAACGGAAAATCCAATATTTAAAAAGAGTATCGAGAATGACTGGAAAAGTGGAAACAAGACCAGATATGATTTGATCATTATGAACAAACCCCAAATCTTTGTAGACAGAACCAATCATCAGTTCCCAGCCGTGTGGTGAATGGAATCCGATACATAAATCAGTTAATAAAAGAATAGAAAAAGCCTTGACTGTGTCGCTTAAGTTATATAGGAATTCCTGAGTCCAAGAATTCAGAATTACAAGTTCCTCATTACCCAAAATAGAATAACCGCTTAGAATAACAAAACAGATTATATTTGTCGAGAAGTGCAAAATTGTATGGATACGATCCTCGTTGTGTATCCTGATTAATTGGATCGTTTCCATGTGGATTCCGATATGAAGTTTTTGTAGATGTATCTCCGAGTATTCCTTGACCATTTCCTCCAAGAAGAGGAGTTCCTCTAATTCTATGAATTTTTCTACAATACTCTTTTCTTGAATATCATTCAAGAAAATTTCGGATTTCTCGAGATTCCACCAATTAGTAATCCAAGATTCGATATTTTTATTAAATGAGAGAGAAACCCACCAGGGTAAAAATACTAGAAATACAAGATAGAAAAGAGGAGTGAATGCTTTCTTTTTTGTCATTTTTTCATCTATCATTTTTTCATCTATCTGTGAATTGTTAATCAACCCACCCCATTCGTCGACTCTATGCGATCTAATAATTCTTTCACACATGATCTATACAAAGGAGCGTATGAATCCATTTTTTGTTAGTCTTTGAATCTAGAAAAAATAAAGAAATAGACTAAGAAATTGATTTGAATAAAGAAATAATAAAAAGAAAATATCTTTTTAGATATCTCAATTGGGCAAATTGGATTAAGTAATAAAGTCTCTTTTCGATGGATGAACGAAAGAATTGCTTTAAATAAAAAATTAAGTAATGAATATTATTCAGATTTTGAGATGAAAGAACTTCCTTTTCTATCAAAATATCCAATATTTCGAAAAAATGGAACTAATTATCCATAGTAAGGAATAGTAGAATTGACGGAAAGATATTGTGATAATCAAACCAAATGAGTGGCAAAACAAAAGTTGGCTAATTCTCATTATTACGAAATCCAATTATTGGTCATTAAAGAAGACCATAATAGAAAATAGAAGGGATCAAAAGAAAACAAGGGTTGATTGACAAATAGATAAAAAAAAGAATTTACAAGTTACAAGATATCAAGATATAATGTATAAAGTATAAATTCCAACAATAACTTAATAAAAAAAGAGAAATTTCTTTATTTCAAAATAGTTTGATATATGAGATGAATCTATATCTATTATTTAGATTTATTACTTGTTTTGTTATTAAATTACGCGGATTTGCTGCATAAAAGACCCCAAGACAAATCAAATATCAAATAAGGGATTTTCGTTTTTAGAGTTTTTCCATATACGTCTGCTTTGGGCCAAATAAACATTCTGACGAAACTCCTATGTTATAGTTATGTTATAGAAAAGGTAGGTTTTTTCATTTTTTCCTGCTATTATTCCTCAGCCCGCTTCTATTTATCAAAATACTTCAATTGGTACACGCAAGAAATAGGCCAATTCGGCAGCTTTTTGTTCAATTTCTCGTGGAGTCAAATTCTCATCAGTACGGGCCAAGGGAATGGCCCCTTGGCCTCTTATGTCCATATAAAGGACACGGCGAGCATAAATACCCTCTTTAACTTCTATTCTTATTCTAACGGACTGAATATCTTTTATAAGGAATTGGAGGAATATGCGACGATTTTTTCCAGGAAATCCCCAACGAAAAATACATACTATTCCTTCCTTTTTATCGAATCGATCATAACCACTACCTACATTCCAGGAAATTGTGCACCACAAATAGGAACTAATAAAGAGACCCGCAATTCCGTAGAAAGACATCACGATTCCTTGTGGGAAAAAAATGATTTGCTGGGACGGAAAAAAAGATATCAAATTTTTACCAAGATAACTGGAAATTCCAACCAATAAGAATCCTAACGAACCTAAAAAAAGGATAAAGGCCCAGCAGAAATTACTTATTTTTCGAGATCCCCTTATAAGTTCTATCCATATATGTTCTGATCGCCAACTCATACTTGATCCGATTTAATTTTATTGGAATTGAGAGAATATCCAAAATTAATTTGACTTTGCTTTTTTTATTTCCGAAAAAACTCTCATCAACTAGCACTAGTTTGATGTGAACCTTTAGGAAAAATTCATCAAATTGGTTAGATCCAAAATAATAACATACCCTTCGTATGATCCCACTAGAAATATAAATCCACTCGCTTTAACTTTCTATTTCATCCAGCCAAGCCATCTTGATCGATTTAAAAAGCTAAAAGTCATTTACCCATATATCATCTTTCTGACGACATAATAAGAGCTTTTTCCTGAGGAAATCACATGTGATACCATATTCCACTAAATAGATATCTGTTTTATGATACAAGTCTAAGTTTTGAAAAAACAAAGAATGAGATTGATTCCCATCAGATCTAAACAATCTCGTTTTTTTGAACATAAAGAAATAAAGAAGTCATTGAAATTACCGGAAATACTAGGCCTACTAAAGGCACAAAAATAGAGGGAAGGTTGAAATCTGTCATAAAAAGGATACCTCAATTGACTATTTGTACCTGTTATTATTTTTAAATAAAGATATCTTATAATTATAATTCAGAATTGTAATTCTTATTAATTTATTAAATTAAAAAAGATTAAAAAAGACAATAAATTCTTAGTATCTAATTCATATTTTATTCTAAGTGATTATATCTTCTAGTTAATTTAGTTAATTCAATTTTGACAAAGGAAAGAAAACCTGGCAATAGCTCACCCGGAACGCTTTTAAAAAGATTGGTACGATTAGGTCGAATAAGCCCTTCTGTTCTGGAATAAATATTCGGCCTCTTGTGAACAACCTTCAGGTACTGTTTTATGTTTGTTCAATGACTCTTTTACCTGCAAATGCAATGTAAGCATTGGGTTCGGCAATAATGATATCCCCGGTTAATCCTGTCTTTCTTTGATAAGAATCAATTAGATCTTTACTTTATAAACTTTATACAGACCTATAAATGTAACTGTAATTATCACTACCACTTACAATCGACACCTCAATACAGATTTGAGACTGAAGATAACCGTCAATGCAACTATTAACTAATATGATTATTCCAACTACATTGAGTATCATGATTATCGTAGGGATCTTCACTCGTATGTTTATTAGTCAGATAACTATAGAATTTCAATAACTATAAAAAGAACTTTCTAGGTCACTCAAAAAAGAACGATCGTTATCAATTTCAAAAATATGATTTTCAATCTCAAAATATATAGTTGTCTCCATTACTATCCCTAACTAAAAAAGTGTCATCAGAGATGAAATTCCCAACGTCTTTGATGCTGAAAAACGAATCCAGATTGCTGGAACTAGAATTGGCACGAGACCTTTCTATGAATGTTTTTAACCCTATCTTTTAGATTCGGATCTTCACTTTCACTGTTATTTTCAATAGGACCGAGACTCTCCATTGATTTATTTAGCCCGCATCCGCGTTCTAACTTATTCTTAAACTTATTAAAGAACATTGAATTAAACCACCATCTTTCCATAGAGTTTGCCCCTATTTGTTTTGTTTGCATGAAAATACAATAATAGATGAATAGTCATTCGATCCAAAATTATTTACTTTGATATCTTATTTCCTATCAGAATAAACATAGAAATCCAATCACTAGAATTCTTAACTAATTTTTATTTTTATAAGGTTATAAGGAATTTGGGTATTGAAAAAAATAAGGAATATTTGTTCTCTCCTATAATCCTATAAATAGGAAATAGAAAGAATTTTTTTTTCGTAAAATCTCGGCTACTAACTTAAGTAATAAATGAAGGCTCTATTATAACAGGGAATGGAAAAGGACAATCTATAGGATAGGTAGAAAATGTTGTGATACTTGGCTCGAACTACAGTATAGAAAAAAGATACCAATCCTAAGGATCCATAGAATTAATTGTGGATCCAAGACAACAATAGAAACAGTTGAGTTTTAGATTTTGTATTTCAAACCTTGTTTGTATATCTAGACTAGATAAGTCCATATTTAACCAAAATACATGCAATAGACTCTTTATATTCGGCTCAATCCTTTATAGTAAAAGATTGGGCCGAATTGAATTGCAATTCAATTAAAAGAACAAACGAGAATTACTTCACCTTATTTTGCCTCAATAATCCAATTTATCCACTTCCTCGAAATTAAATGTGATCTCCTTCCATACCTCACAAGCTGCAGCTAGTTCAGGACTCCATTTGGTAGCCTCACGAACAATATCACCACCCTCACGAGCAAGATCACGCCCTTCATTACGGGCTTGTACACATGCTTCTAGAACTACTCGGTTAGCTACGGCACCTGGCGCATTACCCCAAGGGTGTCCTAAAGTTCCTCCACCGAACTGTAGTACGGAATCGTCTCCAAAG